GAGGCAAGAAATTTTGAAGTTAGAAATACTTAAAGAGAAAGAAGATAAAGACCTCTTCTGGTTTGAAAAACCTCTTGTGAATCTTCTTTTCGACTATAAACGATGTAATCGTCCATTGAGATATATAAAAAAAAATGTCTTTCAAAATGCTGTAAGAAATGAAATGTCACAATATTTTTTTCACGTATGTCCAGTTGATGGAAAACAAATAATATCTTTTACATATCCACCCAGTTTATCGATTTTTTTGGAAATGATGCAAAGAAAGATGTCTTTGTGTACGACCGAAAAACTATCCCCCGAAGATCTGTATAATCATTGGGTTTATACCAATGAACAAAAAAGGTACAGCTTGAGCAATGAATTCATAAACCGAATAGAAGTTCTAAACAAGGGATCTCTTACTATGGATGTGCTTGAAAAAAGGACCAGATTGTATAATGATAAAAATAACCAAGAAGATAAAGATAAGAATAAAAAAGAAGATAAGAATAAACAAAAATGCTTGCCTAGAGTGTATGATCCTTTTTTAAACGGACCATGTCGTGGAACAATCAAAAAAGTGTATTCACGTTCAATGGTGGATGACTCAATCACTTCGACAGAAGATTCTATAGGAATGGTTTGGATAAATAAGATTCATGATAGGCTTCCTACTGATTACCAAAAACTTGAACATAAAATGGATACATTTAATGGAGAATCATTATCGACAGACATTGGTCCTTTCTTGACCTCTGAATTAGCTAGGAAATCAACAACAGGTTTTAGTCTGAATTTTAAAAAGCTTGTTTTAATATCCGAACAAAGAAGATTTGATTCAGAAAATAAAACAAAATGTTTGAAATTTCTATTCGATGTAATTACAACTGATCCAAATAATCAAACAATTCAAAATAAATCTATTGGAATAGAAGAAATCGGTAAAAAGATTCCTCGACGATCATACAAATTGATCAATTCTTTTGAAGAGCGGGAGGAGGAAAATGAGGAAGAATCAACAGAAAATCATGGGATTCGTTCAAGAAAAGCCAAACGTGTGGTAATTTATACTGATAAGGCGGATCCGGATCAGAATACCAATACTGATACTAGTACCAGTACTAATAGTGATCAAGCAGAAGAGTTGGCTTTGGTACGTTACTCGCAACAATCAGATTTTCGTCGGGATATAGTAAAAGGATCCATGCGCGCTCAAAGACGTAAAATAGTTACTTGGGAAATGTTTCAAGCGAATGTGCATTCCCTGCTTTTTTTGGACAGAATAGACAAAACTTTTTTTTTTTCTTTTGATATCTCCCGAACAATGAATCTCATTTTTAGAAACTGGATAGATACAGGACCGAAATTCAAAACTTCGGATTCTGAGGAGGAAGAGGCAAAAGAAAAGGCAAAAAAAATTGCAGATAAAAAAAACGAGAATGAAAGGATAGCAATAGCAGAAACTTGGGATACTATTATATTTGCTCAAGCAATAAGAGGTACTATGTTAGTAACCCAATCGATTCTTAGAAAATACATCATATTGCCTTCATTGATAATAGCTAAAAACCTCGGCCGTATGTTCTTATTTCAATTCCCCGAGTGGTACGAGGATTTGAAGGAGTGGAATAGAGAAATGCATGTTAAATGCACCTATAATGGTGTTCAATTATCAGAAACAGAATTTCCGAAAAACTGGTTAACAGATGGTATTCAGATAAAAATCCTATTTCCTTTCCGTCTGAAACCCTGGCGCAAATCCAAACTACGATCCCATCATAGAGATCCAATCCAAAAGAAAGGGAAAACAGAAAATTTTTGTTTTTTAACAATCTGGGGAAGGGAAACCGAACTACCTTTTGGTTCTGCCCGACAACAACCTTCCTTTTTTGAACCTATTTATAATGAATTCGAAAAAAAAAAGAGAAAAGTGAAAAAAAAATGTTTTCTAGTTCTAAGAGTTTTCAAAGAAAAAACAAAACTGTTTATAAAGGTCTCAAAAGAAAAAACAAGATGGATTATCAAAACGGTTCTATTTTTAAAAAGAATAATAAAAGAGTTTGCAAACGTAAATCCAATTTTCTTATTTGTATTGAAGAAAGTATATGAACCGAATGAAAATGGAAAAGATTCCATAATCATAAGCAGTAATAAAATGGTTCCTGAATCGACCACTCGAATTAGATTCATGGATTGGGCAAATTATTCACTGACAGAAAAAAAAAGGAAAGATCTGTCCGATAGAACAACCCTAATCAGAAATCAAATAGAAAGGGGTGCAAAAGACAAAAGAAAAATATTTCTAACTCCGGATATAAATATTAGTCCTAACGATACAAGTTGTGGTGATAAAAGATCGGAATCGCAGAAACATATTTGGCAGATATCAAAAAGAAGAAGTAACAGATTCATATTCATACGCAAATGGCACTATTTTTTGACATTTTTCAACGAAAGAATATACATACATATCTTTCTATGTACTGTTAATGTTTCTAGAGTCAATGTACAACTTTTCCTTGAATCAACAAAAAAGATTATCGATAAATACATTCACAATGATGAAAAAAATAAAGAAGGGATTGATGAAACAAATCAAAAAAAAATTCACTTTATTTCGACTATAAAAAAGTCTCTTTCTAATATTAGTAATAATAAATCAAAGATTTCTGGTGACCTATATTCCTTTTCACAAGCATCTGTATTTTACAAATTATCACAAATCCAAGCTATTAATAAGAAGTATCATTTGAGATCTCTACTTCAATATCGCGAAGCATATCTTATTCTTAAGGATAGAATCAGGAATTTTTTTGGAACACGAAGAATATTAGATTCCAAATCAAGGCATAAAAAACTTCCGAATTCTGGAATGAATGAATGGAAAAACTGGTTAAGGGGTCATTATCAATACAATTTATCTCAGGCTAGGTGGTCTAAATTAGTACCGCAAAAATGGCGAATTAGGGTCAATCGGCGTCGTACGATTCAAAATAAAGACTCAAAAAAGAATTCATATGAAAAAGCCCAATTCATTCATTACGAGAAAAAAAATGATTATGAAGTGAATTCATTGACGAGCAAAAAAGCAAAATTCAAAAAAAACTACAGATATGATCTTTTTTCATATAAATATATGAATTATGGGGATAGGAAAGACTCATATATTTATCCATCCTCATTACAAGTAAACGAGGACCGAGAGATTCCATATAATTACAACACACCTAAAATTGAACCATTTTATGTACTGGGGGATATATCTATTAGTGATTATCTAGGAGAAGAGTATATTGTTGGTACGGGTAAAAGTACGGATAGAAAATTTTTGGAGTGGAAAATTTTCGATTTATTTCTTAGAAAGAATATCGATATTGAGTCCTGGACCGATACGGATACCGGGACCAACATTAATAAAATGACTAAGACCGAGACTGATTATTATCAAATGATTGATAAGAAAGATCTTTTCTATCTCACGATTCATCAAGAAATCAACCCACCCAATCAAAAAAAAAACTTTTTTTTGATGGGAATGAATAAAGAAATGCTATATCGTCCCATATTAAATACGAAATCTTGGTTCTTCTCAGAATTTGTGCCACTTTATGATGCATATAAGATCAAACCGTGGATTATACCAATCAAATTACTTCTTTTCATTTTTAATGGAAATGAAAACATTAGTGAAAACAAAAACATTAATGGAAATCAAAAAAAGGATCTTCGTATATTATCTAATCAAAAAGAATATCTTGAATTAAAGAATCGAAATCAAGAAGAAAAAGAACAGCTCGGCCACGGAAATATTGGCTCAGACGCACGAAAACGACAAAAAGATTTTGAAAAGGATTACACGGAATCAGACATTCAAAAACGTGAAAAGAAAGGACAACCCGAGAGTAACAAGAAAGCAAAACTAGAGTTATTCCTGAAAAAATATTTGCTTTTTCAATTGAGATGGGATGATCCTTTGAATCACAGAATTTTCAATAATGTTAAGGTATATTGTTTCCTGCTTAGACTAATAAATGCAAAGGAAATTGCTATATCCTCTATTCAAGGAGGAGAAATGCACCTGGATGTAATGTTAATTCAGACGAATCTAACTCTTCCAGAATTGATAAAAAGGGGAATATTGATTCTCGAACCAGTACGTCTGTCTATAAAATGGGATAGACAATTTATTATGTATCAAACCATAGGTATCTCATCGGTCCATAATAATAAATGCCAAACTAATGGAAGATATCGAGAAAAAAGGTATGTTGATGAGAATTATTTCAATGGATCCATTGTACAACATAAAAAGATGCTTGTGAATAGAGACGAAAATCATTATGATTTGCTTGTTCCTGAAAATATTCTATCCCCTAGGCGTCGTAGAGAATTGAGAATTCTAATTTGTTTCAATTCCGGAAATAGGAATGTTATGGATAGAAATCCGGTATTTTTCAATGACAACAATGTAAGGAACTGGGGGCAATTTTTGGATGAGGACAAGCATATTGATACAGATATAAATAAATTCATTCAATTCAAATTGTTTCTTTGGCCCAATTATCGATTAGAGGATTTAGCTTGTATGAATCGCTACTGGTTTGATACTAATAATGGCAGCCGTTTCAGTATGTCAAGGATACATATGTATCCACGATTCGGAATTAGTTGATGGTTGGTACATTTCCTATATATCAGGTGTCGGGTCTGGTATATGAATGTACACACACGCTGTGTTACATTCTAATACATGATACCGATTCAATAACGTCTCAATTGGATTGAATCTAGAAATGATTCGGCAGAATCTTCTTAGGTCAAAAAAATTTTCTTTTGTGGGTACAGAAATTGCCCTTCTATCGAATCAAATTACAAATTGTACTTACAATTCATTTGAATTTCATTTTGATTTGATTTGATAGAATAAAGTAATATATGAATAAATCCAGATTATTGGGTGTATCAGATCAAAATAACTGGCATTATTATTATTCCTGATTGGTAAAATCCATATCTGTGGAAAAAAAAAAAGAGAGAGAAATTTAATTTTTATGGTTATGGTCAAAAATTCATTCATCTCAGTTATTCCGAAAGAAGAAAAAAACAAAGGGTCTGTTGAATTTCAAGTAATCAGTTTCACCAATAAGATACAGAGACTTACTTCACATTTTGAATTGCACAGAAAAGATTATTTATCTCAGATAGGTTTGCGGAAAATTCTGGGAAAACGTCAACGACTGCTGGCTTATTTGTCAAAGAAAAATAGAGTGCGTTATAAAAAATTAATCGATCAATTAGATATTCGGGAACCAAAAACTCGTTAATTTGAAGATTATTTGAATTCTTTGGTTTATTAGATCTTGATTTTTGATGAACCTCATTTATTTCGTTTTCGGCAATTCATAGAATAATGGATCGGAGAAGAAAACATATGAATGTACCGGCTACAAGAAAAGACCTCATGATAGTTAATATGGGTCCTCACCACCCATCAATGCATGGTGTTCTTCGACTTATCGTTACTCTAGATGGTGAAGATGTTATTGACTGCGAACCCGTATTGGGTTATTTACACAGAGGGATGGAAAAAATTGCGGAAAACCGAACAATTATACAATACCTTCCTTATGTAACACGTTGGGATTATTTAGCTACTATGTTCACAGAGGCAATAACGGTAAATGCACCAGAACAATTAGGAAATATTCAAGTACCCCAAAGAGCCAGCTATATCAGAGTAATTATGCTGGAGCTGAGTCGTATAGCTTCTCATTTATTATGGCTTGGACCTTTTATGGCAGATATCGGTTCACAGACTCCCTTCTTCTATATTTTCAGAGAAAGGGAATTGCTATATGACCTATTCGAAGCTGCCACAGGTATGCGAATGATGCATAATTATTTCCGTATCGGGGGAGTCGCTGCTGATCTACCTCATGGCTGGATAGATAAATGTTTGGATTTCTGCGATTATTCTTTAACAGGAGTTGTTGAATATCAAAGGCTTATTACGCAAAATCCCATTTTTTTGGAACGAGTTGAAGGGGTGGGCATTATTGGTGGGGAGGAAGCAATAAATTGGGGTTTATCGGGACCAATGCTACGAGCTTCCGGAATCCAACGGGATCTTCGTAAAGTTGATCATTATGAGTGTTACGATGAATTCGATTGGGAAGTCCAGTGGCAAAAAGAAGGAGACTCATTAGCTCGTTATTTAGTACGAATCAATGAAATGACGGAATCCATAAAAATGATTCAACAGGCTCTAGAAGGAATTCCGGGGGGGCCCTATGAGAACTTAGAAGTTCGACGCTTTGATAGAGCAAGTGATTCCGAATGGAATGGTTTTGAATATCGATTCGTTAGTAAAAAGCCTTCTCCCACTTTTGAATTGTCGAAACAAGAACTTTATGTGAGAGTAGAAGCCCCAAAGGGAGAATTGGGAATTTTTCTGATAGGGGATAATAGCGTTTTTCCCTGGAGATGGAAAATTCGTCCACCTGGTTTCATCAATTTGCAAATTCTTCCTCAGCTAGTTAAAAGAATGAAATTGGCTGATATCATGACGATACTAGGTAGTATAGATATCATTATGGGAGAAGTTGATCGTTGAAATGATAATTGATACGACAGAAGTACAAGCTATCAATTCTTTTTCCAGATCGGAATCCTTAAAAGAGGTCTATGACCTCTTATGGCTGCTTGTCCCTATTTTTACTCCTGTATCGGGAATCACAATAGGCGTACTCGTGATTGTGTGGTTAGAAAGAGAAATATCTGCAGGGATACAACAACGTATCGGGCCTGAATATGCCGGCCCCTTGGGAATTCTTCAAGCTCTAGCAGATGGGACCAAACTACTTTTGAAAGAGGATCTTCTCCCATCTAGAGGAGATGTTCGTTTATTCAGTATGGGGCCATCTATAGCGGTCATATCAATTCTACTAAGCTATTTAGTAATTCCTTTTGGCTATCGCCTTGTTCTAGCCGATCTCAGTATAGGCGTTTTTTTATGGATCGCTATTTCCAGTATTGCTCCTATTGGACTTCTTATGTCAGGATATGGATCGAATAATAAATATTCCTTTTCAGGTGGTCTACGAGCTGCTGCTCAATCTATTAGTTATGAAATACCATTAACTCCGTGTGTGTTATCAATATCTCTACGTGTGATTCGTTGGAACATGAACCTTTACCCCTTTCCTTTATTTCCAGGAAAGGGGTTGGATGTGTTGAATAGATACCTTTCTCTTTTTATTCATCATTCGGGTCGATGAGTTAAACCGGATAGTTATATGAGTGAAACAAAACAGCTTATGAATTTGCAGTAAGAAGATTGATTCTCATTCCCTATGTACGAGAGTAAAGTGGAAGTAAACATAAGCGGTCGAAACTGTTTACCCCAAGATTGGTTGATTAGTCATCATGACTTGAAGCGGGTGCAAAAGATCAACTGTATGGAGTTTCTACTATTGTATTGTATGTTGTTGTATGTTGTATGTATTACCATATCGGGGATCAATCAAAAATGAGTGGACGGTTAGGAACACGAAGGTACACAAAGGATTAGTGATGAAGATAATGTAAGGTATCCAAAGGGATATTTCTGCATAACATAAAAGGAATCATAATGAGGGCTTTAAGTTCGTAGAAATGATCAAGCAGTACTTCCTCACGATTCCGATCCAGAGTATGCTTCTATCCACTGATTAAATAAATGACTGTCGAGAACGAAGTAATCCTTTGATTTGATTTTTTAGAAAACCCCCTTCTGAGTGAGAAAGAAGAACAGGAACGAAAGAAATGGAATGCAATAGGAAAACTGAATAATAAGAGATCTTTGTTTATTCTTTCTTTCCTCAATCCTATCCATATTCATACGGATAGAATTCTTATAATGATTTATCAACTATAACTCATGAATTAGTGTCTAATTATTTTTCGTACGAAAAGTGTGGGTCGAAATATCTATTGAAACAACGAGTATTTTATTGAAGGATTAAGTTATTACTGAACTAAAAGAATTCTAAGTCTAATTAGAAAATAAAGGATGAGATCAATTCGGAAGCGCTTTTTTTTATTATGGCGGACGGAATTCCATTGGTCTAATTCGGGACTCTTTGATACATCGTTACTCTAATCTACACTACAAACATGCCGAGGTAATAATGAACCAGTCCTTAGATTTATTTGTGGCCATCGAGGAGCCGTATGAAGCTGAGGTCTCATGTGCGGTTCTGGAATAGCGATGGGAATAGTGATGTTATCATCGACTATGATTATCTAACAGTTCAAGTACAGTTGATATAGTTGAGGCACAGTCAAAGTATGGGTTTTGGGGGTGGAATCTGTGGCGTCAACCTATAGGGTTTATAGTTTTTCTAATTTCTTCCCTAGCGGAATGTGAAAGATTACCTTTTGATTTACCAGAAGCAGAGGAGGAATTAGTAGCAGGTTATCAAACCGAATATTCAGGTATTAAATCTGGTTTATTTTACGTTGCTTCTTACCTAAATCTCCTAGTTTCTTCATTATTTGTAACAGTTCTTTACTTGGGCGGGTGGAATTTCTCTATTCCGTACATACTCATTTCTGAACCTTTTGGAATAAATAAAACAGGTGGAGTCTTTGGAATGACAGTTGGTATCCTTATTACATTAGCTAAAGCTTATTTGTTCCTGTTCATTCCTATCACAACAAGGTGGACTTTACCTAGGATGAGAATGGACCAGCTATTAAACCTTGGGTGGAAATTTCTTTTACCTATTTCTCTAGGTAATCTATTATTAACAACTTCTTCCCAACTCGTTTCGCTATAACAAAATAGGATATTCTAGATTCATAACCTATCTAGAGCAAGAGAAAGAAACATCAAACTATTCATGGATATCCACGATATGTTCCCTTTGGTGACTGGGTTCATGAATTATGGTCAACAGACAATACGAGCTGCAAGGTATATTGGTCAAAGTTTCATGATTACCTTATCTCACGTGAATCGTTTACCTGTGACTATTCAATATCCTTATGAAAAATCGATCACATCGGAGCGTTTTCGTGGTCGAATCCATTTTGAATTTGATAAATGCATTGCTTGTGAAGTATGTGTTCGGGTATGCCCCATAGATCTACCCGTTGTTCATTGGAGATTGGAAACGGATATTAGAAAGAAACGATTGCTTAATTATAGTATTGATTTTGGAATCTGTATATTTTGTGGTAATTGTGTCGAGTATTGTCCAACAAACTGTTTATCAATGACTGAAGAATATGAACTTTCTACTTATGATCGTCACGAATTGAATTATAATCAAATTGCTTTGGGCCGGTTACCAATGTCAGTAATTGGAGATTACACAATTCGAACAATTACGAATTCGACTCCAATCAAAATAATCAGGGGTAAACCTCTTGATTCAAAAACGATTACCAATTACTAAGATTCCGTTTTGATCTAAAGTAAAGGAGTGAGACTTCTTTCATTTTGTTAGGTCAGTAAATAACTATTGATTGGTGAGAATCAAGGCTTGATTTTGATTTAGAATGGATTCATAGATCTGTGATGATTTCAAAATATCAAATTTCGAACTACTCTTTCAGATACAGTAGCGGGATTGATCCAATAACTGTATCTATATAAATCTACACCCCTTTAGGATTCAATTAGGAACGTATCATATACAAGAAAAAAAATAAGGTAACCCCTTTTTTCTTGGATCGGTTAGTAAGTTTATGAAATTTTTCGATTTATTTATCTCTTTTTTTACACATAATGGATTTACCTGGACCAATACATGATATTCTTTTAGTATTTCTGGGATCAGGTCTTATATTAGGAGGTCTGGGGGTGGTCTTACTTACCAACCCAATTTATTCTGCTTTTTCATTGGGACTGGTTCTTGTTTGTATATCCTTATTCCATATTCCATCTAACTCCTATTTTGTAGCTGCTGCACAGCTCCTTATTTACGTAGGAGCTGTAAATGTTTTAATCCTATTTGCTGTGATGTTCATGAATGGTTCAGAATATTACAACGATTTCTATCTTTGGACCGTTGGGGATGGGGTCACTTCACTGGTTTGTACAAGTATTCTTTTTTCACTAATTACTACTATCTCGGATACGTCGTGGTACGGGATTGTTTGGACTACAAGATCCAATCAAATTATAGAGCAGGACCTAACAAGTAACGTTCAACAAATTGGGATTCATTTATCAACAGATTTTTACCTTCCATTTGAACTCATTTCTATAATTCTTTTAGTTGCTTTGATAGGTGCAATTGCTATGGCCCGGCAGTAAAGTAATTAAGTAATAAATACTTAGATCCAAAATAAAATAAATAAAGTCTTGTTGTGTTCTATGTTATCACATCCATTTTCCTTCAGTTCCATTTTCATATTCTATTGTTCATATATGAAATTGAAAGGGGTTTAGTTCGATCCATTACTAATACCTTACTTTGTTTCGTACTTAATTTATATTCTAATTAAATCGGTGAAATTGTTGTTCATATTGAAATGAATCAAGATTGATGAGGGGTTGGTCAATGATGACCGAACATGTACTTATTTTGAGTGCCTATTTATTTTCTATCGGTATTTATGGATTGATCACAAGTCGAAACATGGTTAGAGCACTTATGTGTCTTGAACTTATACTGAATGCGGTTAATATAAATCTCGTAACATTTTCTGATTTGTTTGATAGTCGTCAATTAAAGGGAGATATTTTCTCGATTTTTGTTATAGCTATTGCAGCCGCTGAAGCAGCTATTGGGCCGGCTATTGTTTCATCGATCCATCGTAACAGAAAATCAACTCGTATCAATCAATCGAATTTGTTGAATAAATAGTATTAATGATATAAATAAAGACAGATATCTACAATATATTCACTAATTTAGAACTAGCATGTATGATTCGTATGACCATGCTTGTTGAAACGTAAGAAATCAAAGTATCTTGGCCCTTGCTCATGAACAGATCCAGAAATAGATTGATTATCAAAAAAATTCTAGTAAACCACTGATTCGTCTGGCGTCTACAACATAATATATATAATTCAATTACTAATGAAGCCAGATCGAAAATTCATAAAGTTCAAAAAATTTATAGATCCAATGTCGCATTCAGTAAAGATTTATGATACATGTATAGGGTGTACTCAATGTGTACGAGCCTGCCCCACAGATGTATTGGAAATGATACCTTGGGATGGATGTAAAGCTAAACAAATTGCTTCTGCTCCAAGAACAGAGGACTGTGTAGGTTGTAAGAGATGTGAATCCGCTTGTCCAACAGATTTCTTGAGTGTTCGAGTTTACTTATGGCATGAGACAACTCGCAGCATGGGTCTAGCTTATTGATACGTTCTAGAAAAATCCACTTGAATCCATTTGATTCCTCTTTACCGACAAAAACCCGTACTCGAGAAATTATTCCGAGCGCGGGTTTTTCTGGTCAAAGTCTATCTTGTCTTTACCACGAGTTATTTTCCTTGGTTAACAATAATTGTTGTTTTGCCGATATCCGCGGGTTCGTCAATTTTCTTTCTCCCTCGTAGAGGGAATAAAAATAAGGTGGTTCGGTGGTATACTATTTGTATATGCTTATTAGAACTCCTTCTAACGACCTATGCGTTCTGTTATCATTTCCAATTGGACGATCCATTAATCCAATTAGAGGAGGCTTATAAATGGATAAATACTTTTGATTTTCACTGGAGACCGGGAATCGATGGGCTTTCCATAGGACCCATTTTACTGACGGGATTCATCACTACTTTAGCTACTTTAGCGGCTCGGCCAGTTACTAGAGATTCGCGATTGTTCCATTTCCTGATGTTAGCAATGTATAGTGGTCAAATAGGATCATTTTCCTCTCGAGACCTTTTACTTTTTTTCCTCATGTGGGAATTAGAATTAATTCCTGTTTACCTACTTGTATCCATATGGGGAGGGAAGAAACGTCTGTACTCAGCTACAAAGTTTATTTTGTACACAGCGGGGGGTTCTATTTTTCTCTTAATGGGAGTTCCGGGTATGGGTTTATATGGCTCCAATGAGCCAACATTAAATTTTGAAACATTAACTAATCAATCGTATCCTTTGGGATTGGAAATAATATTCTATTTTGGCTTCCTTATTGCTTATGCTGTCAAATCGCCGATTATACCCCTACATACATGGTTACCAGATACCCATGGAGAAGCACATTACAGTACATGTATGCTTCTAGCGGGAATCTTATTAAAAATGGGAGCGTATGGATTGGTTCGGATCAATATGGAATTATTACCCCATGCTCATTCTATATTTTCTCCCTGGTTGATGATAGTAGGAGCGATTCAAATAATCTATGCAGCTTCAACTTCTTTCGGTCAACGCAATTTAAAAAAGAGAATAGCCTATTCCTCCGTATCTCATATGGGTTTCACACTTATAGGAATTGGTTCCATAACCGATACGGGAATCAATGGAGCCATTTTACAAATAATCTCTCATGGATTTATTGGTGCTGCACTTTTTTTCTTGGCAGGAACGAGCTATGATAGAATACGTCTTGTTTATCTCGACAAAATGGGAGGAATAGCTATCCCAATGCCAAAAATATTTACAATGTTCAGTAGCTTCTCGATGGCTTCTCTTGCATTGCCAGGAATGAGTGGTTTTGTTGCGGAATCAGTAGTATTTTTTGGAATAATTACTAGTCCGAAATATCTTTTAATGCCAAAAATACTAATTACTTTCGTAATGGCAATTGGAATGATATTAACTCCTATTTATTCATTATCTATGTCACGTCGGATGTTCTATGGCTACAAGCTATTCAACGTTCCAAACTCTTATTTTTTTGATTCTGGACCACGAGAACTATTTGTTTCGGTCTGTATCCTTCTACCTGTAATAGGTATTGGTATTTATCCTGATTTCGTTCTCTCGCTATCAATTGACAGGATAGAAGCTATTCTATCTATTTATTTTCATAAATAGTTTTCATCAATAAGACATTACATTAATGTAAAAGAACTGTGTGATTTTTAAAAGCGTTCACTGTATAATGCAATGAAAGAAAAAAAAAAATGAAGTGAATTATAATCAGATACATCTAAAGTTTTTTCGAACCATTTGAATCAAGTAGTGATTCAAATGGTTCGAAAAAACTTGCACAAACCTTCTTTATATAATATACGGGACGATGTTCCTATGTATTCTTCAGGCCCTTTCTTCAATTAGTTGTTAATGTGAATGAACCATAACTATGTAGTCCTATTCCTAATAGATTGACCCCAAAATAGCATATCCAAATTATAAGAAATCCTATAGAAGCTACAATTGCCGAATCCACACCCTGAAAGCTCTGATTTGTTCGACTATGTAAATAAATCGCGAATATGGTCCAAGTAATAAATGCCCAAGTTTCCTTGGGGTCCCAATTCCAATAAGACCCCCATGCCTCATTAGCCCATACTGCTCCCGAAAGAATACCTATGGTTAAAAAAGTAAACCCTAGACTAATGACACGATAACTACACTGATCTAATTGTTGAGTTAATTGATACCTGTGATAATTTATAAATGAAAGAAAAGAAGTGTTTTGTAAAACACTTCTTTTTTCTTTCACAAAGGAAAATGACCCAATTAATAAATGATTGCTTTTGCGAGGAATATCTAGGGTTTTTCGAAATGTAATGACTAAAAGAGCTACGGATAATAACGATCCACATAAAAGAGCTGCATAACTCAATAACATCATACTTACGTGCATCATTAACCACTGGGATTGTAGAGCAGGTACTAATATTGCAGATTGATGCATTTCGGTTGAAAGACCCGAAGTGGCAAAGCCTTGGGTAAAAATAGCACTTGGCGCGGTTATTGCGCTTAAATAACTTTTCTGGTTCCGTCTTTTAGGAAACAGATGAATAATGGAGAAACTCCACGAAAGAAACATTAAAGATTCATATAAATCGCTTAACGGCAAATGTCTCGAATAAATCCAACGAGTAACTAATAATCCTGTTATACAGAAAAAGGTAGCCATCATGGCTTTTTCTGACAAATGAAATAGTACTACGGTTTGATGGACTAATAAGGTCATCAAATGAATCGTAATAACAATTGAAATGATAGAAAAAGAGATGTGAGTTAATATATGTTCTAAAGTGGCAAATATCATAATTTTTTTTTAGGGGGGTATCCCCAATTACGGAATGGAAATCCGGAATTGAATTCATTATAGGATCTATTGTGCCTTTTTTAGAGGATGCCGCCACTCGGACTCGAACCGAGATGCTCTAGCACTGCTTCCTAAGAGCAGCGTGTCTACCAATTTCACCATGGCGGCTTCATCGAAATAATCATAGTCTATATGATGTTCAATCGTCGAGATTGAGGGATTTAATGCAATCTATTTTAGGAAATGTTAGAATCGATGAATAAAGACCCGTTCAAATAAATATTTAAACGCTCAATAATCCTTAGTATCGTGGCAGGAGGTCATTTTAAACAGCGGGCTTTTCTGTATTATAAGTTCTTCTGGAATAGTTGGAACTAGACGGTTATGCCCTGAGTCCGGGTATAGAACTAAGAATTTTTTTTCTAATTTTTTGACGATTCATTTCTCATTTATCTGATTTGATAGATCCGAAACGAAAAAGATTCATTTTTCAATGAACAAAATAAAACAATATTTCTTATATATCACAACTTCATCACTACATCCAAAAGATTTCTATAAAAATTTGGATAGTTTGGTATTAAAGATGTATTAATGATTGGGATCTTCATTGTATACATAGCATAATTTGTGTGAGGATTTACCAAACCCATTAGGTATTGGACCGGGCATATCGTATAACAAAAGAGTTTCAATCTTTATTGGAATTCTACTGTATGTACTTTATGTACTTTAACTTAGAAAACTTAGAAAATGAAAATTAAACTGATAAGATCTCTTTATATATAGATTTGAAATCTAATATTAATAGATAAAATAATTTAGATATTAGATCTAGATATATCGATTGATCGATCCTCCAGCTCAAACATGGGATAGGATCCATTGGGGTTGGATTACGTAAGATTGACTCATTCTTTAGTACATAAATATCGATCTAAATGGGATCCTGGCAGTTTTATTATTATTATTTTTTCTGTTCGAAATAAGAGGGAGTCCTTGTAAATATGTAGTGATTCAGAGAGCTACAAATCAAAGTTTTAAAATGTATATTTTAATCAATTAGTTTCAATAATCCATTGACTTTGACTATGAATCTTATCCCCGCCTTACTTTGGAACAAAAAAGGGGGCTCTAACCTCGTTCATACTTGTTTCAGATTTTCCAAAAAAAAATCTTAATGATGTAGAACTATTGGAGATACATAATCCAATAAGCCAATCCCTTCCTAAGAAAAAAAAAAGTAAGAGTTTTGTTATTGTGAAAAATGAATCGATGGGGAAAGTTACAATCCCCATCTCGCGAATTATAAAAACCAATCAATGAAAGGTGAAACTTTGTTTTTTGTGTCTAACTACTTCTTTCTTTTTTTTTTTTTTTTTTTTCAAACAAAAAAAAAAGAAATCATTTTTAGAACCTAGTATACAGAAGAATTTGTATTCTACATACCACAACAGCTAGTTCTATCTCATATTGATGAGTTCAAAACATTAGTTAATGTGAATTCTTCATCTTATAAATTGAATCATCCAATTCATCGAGTCATGCTGATTCAGATTCAGATCATTCCAAGGCTTTATTACTTGTTTGTCGCACAAAAAAACTTTTTGAATGCCCGGTAGAAATAGATTTAGCTAAAGATAAAGCTTTTGCCGCGGCCTGATATCCCCTTCCTTTCCAAATATTTCTACGAATATGCTTTTTTGACAGAGAAGTACGTTTCTTTGGAACCGCCATTTCAAAATAAAAGGGTCACTCATTTTTATAGTTGGACGTGAAAGACATTTATTGTTCAATTCAAAATGGATTGTTCTTTCTATTAACTATTCATTATCTATCTTTATTCCATAGCCGATACTTATGCTTACTTCATAACATAGAAAAGAAAAGTATGGATACAGATAGATGAGCATCGCATATGGTATCATTAAGGATAAAAAAAGAAATGAAATAGAAGAAAAAAGAAAAAACGATGTGATTTTCAAGGGAATTTTTTTTTTTTTTCACATTTCCATTACATCCAATGTTCGAAGAAAGAATAATTTGTACTGATTGGGGGCTTCATATCTTTATTCAATCTATGTCTACGGGCGTGATCTACTACCGTTGAATCGGATGCCATTGATAAGAATTAAAAAGGCTCCAATTCATATCTCAGTCTATTTAGATAATATAACTATATTATAAATGTTATATTTAATAAATCGAAATTAAGAACCCTTTCCTAATTTAGGAAACCAATAATGAATGTAACCTTTTTCTATTAATTGATCAAGCTCGGAGATAGAGTCCACATAATGAAAATTGAAATTCAATCAAAGTAGTTAATCTGTTAAACAATACATTACTTGATAAAATAAAGGGAATTTAAGTAATTTCTCATTTTAGTTCTATGCGAAGTGACAAGTATTCTAGGATTTTTCATAAACACATAAACATAAGTTTGTTTTATTGGACTAGAAGCCAATCAATTCCAGAATTAGTTAATGACTCCGAAGAAACTAAATAAAAACTAGGTTTATTGGATCGAGTTATTGGCAGATCCTACGATACATATCAGAATAAAGTACTTTCATTTTTGGTATCATTCTTTTTCCTTACTATAATTAGTATAAATATGGATAGAAATCGCCGTATCATATGTATATAGTAGAATAATTGAAAATTTCATATTTTTTATCTTAATAAATATCTTCGTTAATAACTAGGTAGTAGCTTTTAACTAGTAACTTGGTTATTTGAAGAATTGTAACTTCTTCATTTGAATTTTTTGTTTTTTTTTTTTTTATTTATTTGATTATTGCTCCTTCCGGAAGAAATAAGGGCTGGTGAATGGGAAACAATTAATAAGAATAAAAAAAGAAAGTTTGATTTTCTTATGGAACATACATATCAATATGCATGGATCATACCTTTCGCTCTACTTCCAGTTACTATGTCAATAGGGTTGGGACTTCTGCTTGTTCCGACCGCAACAAAAAATTTGCGTCGTATGTGGACTTTTCCTAGTGTTTCATTGCTAAGTATAGTTATGGTTTTTTCGTCCGATCTGTCTATTCAACAGATAAATGGCAGTTCTATCTATCAACATCTATGGTCTTGGACCATCAATATTGATTTTTCCTTAGAGTTCGGCTACTTGATCGATCCACTTACTTCTATTATGTCAATACTAATCACTACGGTTGGAATCATGGTTCTTATTTATAGTGACAATTATATGTCTCATGATCAAGGATATTTGAGATTTTTTACTTATATGAGTTTTTCCAATACTTCCATGTTGGGATTAGTTACTAGTTCCAATTTGATACAAATTCATATTTTTTGGGAACTAGTGGGAATGTGTTCGTATTTATTAATAGGTTTTTGGTTCACACGACCGGCTGCCGCAAATGCTTGTCAAAAAGCGTTTGTAACTAATCGTGTAGGGGACTTTGGGTTATTATTAGGAATCTTAGGTTTTTATTGGATAACAGGGAGTTTCGAATTTCGAGATTTGTTCGAAATCTTCAATAACCTGATCCGTAATAATGGGGTCAACTCTTTATTTGCTACTCTGTGTGCCTCCCTATTATTCGTCGGTGCAGTTGCTAAGTCCGCACAATTTCCCCTTCATGTATGGTTACCTGATGCCATGGAGGGGCCTACTCCTATTTCGGCTCTTATCCATGCTGCTACTATGGTAGCAGCAGGCATTTTTCTTGTCGCTCGATTTCTTCCGCTTTTCACAGTCATACCTTACATAATGAATCTCATTTCTTTGATAGGTGTAATAACGGTACTATTAGGAGCTACTTTAGCTCTTGCTCAAAGAGATATTAAGAGAAGTTTAGCCTATTCTACAATGTCTCAATTGGGTTATATTATGTTAGCCCCAGGGATAGGCTCTTATCGAGCTGCTTTATTCCATTTGATCACTCATGCCTATTCGAAAGCATTATTGTTTTTAGGATCCGGATCAATTATTCATTCAATGGAACCCATTGTTGGATATTCTCCAGATAAAAGTCAGAACATGGTTCTTATGGGTGGTTTAACAAAATATGTGCCAATTAMAAAAAATACTTTTTTATTAGGTACACTTTCCCTTTGTGGAATTCCACCTCTTGCTTGTTTTTGGTCTAAAGATGAAATTCTTAATGATAGTTGGTTGTATTCACCTATTTTCGCGATAATAGCTTGTTTCTCGGCGGGGTTAACTGCATTTTATATGTTTCGGATGTATTTACTTACTTTTGATGGTCATTTACATACTCATTTTCAAAATTACAGTGGCACTCAAAATAGCTCGTTCTATTCAATATCTATATGGGGGAAAGAAGGAACCAAACCAGTTAACAGAAATTTGTTTTTATCAACAATGAATAATAATGAAAAGGTTTCCTTTTTTTCGAAGAAGATATACAAAATGAACGGAAATGTAAGAAATCTGATACGCTCCTGTAGGATTGATTTTGAAAATAAAGACACCTCAACGTATCCCCACGAATCAGACAATACTATGCTTTTGCCTCTACTTATATTGGTCCTATTTACTTTGTTCGTTGGATCCATAGGAATTCCTTTCGGTCAAGGAGTAATGGATTTTGATATATTATCGAAATGGTTAACTCCATCAATAAACCTTTTACATAAAAATTCGAACTATTCTGTGGATTGGTATGAATTTGTGACAAATGCAATTTATTCAGTCAGTATAGCCTGTTTTGGAATATTCATAGCGTCTATTTTATATGGGTCTGTTAATTCATCTTTTCAGAATTTGGACTTAATCAATTCTTTTGTTAAAAAAACAGGCTCTAAGAAAATTTTATTGGACCGAATAATAAATGCGATATACAATTGGTCATATAATCGTGGTTACATAGACGCTTTTTATGCAACATGCTTAACTACAAGTATAAGAGGATTAGCTGAAGTAACTCATTTTTTAGATAGACGGGTAATTGACGGAATTACCAATGGTGTTGGTGTTGCAAGTTTCTTTGTAGGAGAAGGGATCAAATATGTGGGGGGAGGGCGAATCTCTTCTTATCTCTTTGTATATTTATCATATGTATCCGGCTTTTTATTAATTTACTATATCTATATCTATTCTTTTTGAATAGAATAAGAAGTGACTAGACTTGGTTATTTTTATCATTATACAATCTGGTCCTTTTTTCAAGCACATCCATAGTAAGAGATCCCTTGTTTAGAACTTCTATTCGGTTTATGAATTCATTGCTCAAGCTGTACCTTTTTTGTTCATTGGTATAAACCCAATGATTATACAGATCTTCGGGGGATAGTTTTTCGGTCGTACACAAAGACATCTTTCTTTGCATCATTTCCAAAAAAATCGATAAACTGGGTGGATATGTAAAAGATATTATTTGTTTTCCATCAACTGGACATACGTGAAAAAAATATTGTGACATTTCATTTCTTACAGCATTTTGAAAGACATTTTTTTTTATATATCTCAATGGACGATTACATCGTTTATAGTCGAAAAGAAGATTCACAAGAGGTTTTTCAAACCAGAAGAGGTCTTTATCTTCTTTCTCTTTAAGTATTTCTAACTTCAAAATTTCTTGCCTCTTTTTTTTTTCATGTAGTTTTTTTGGATCCTCCCTTTCTTCCGAACAAAGGGAAGGGTCTTCTTCGGTGGATCCCTCTTGTTCCTGTTTAGTCCCCTTCGTTTCGGAAGTTTTTTCTATTTCTACATCTGTTTCTTCCTCACTTTCCCCCCTTTCTTCCGTTTTTGAGGTTTCTTTCAGTTTCTTAGTGACAATAGGCGACGGTATTCTGCCTAAATAGTAGACACAGGTGATAAATAAGAGAATAGTAAA